ATCCGACGTACTTTTACGTCGAAAGCTTCCAGTAGTGAGAATGCGCAACATCAGGTGACAACTCGGTACGTTTTAAATCTCGATTGGGAATGTGTTCAGTCTGACGGCCTGATCTCTACGAATCCCCTCCGAGAGGTAGCGACATTGCCGGAGCATTTGTCAATATAAAGCTCTCCGGGAATACAACCGAGTTTCCTACTACCACCCCAGAGGTCGTCGAAGAGCCTCAATCTAGTTTGCACTTGTTGAGATACGAAACCGTAAACGAAAAAGAGTGGTTGACCCGAGCTGTAGATGCCGACGTGCGGAAGGCAGAGGAAGAAAAGCAGTACTCGACCCGTATTCCGAGGTCTCCACATCAATTGGTTATTCCCACGGGCGTCAAAAGGCTGGAAGCGTCTGGGAAAGAAAGAAAAACCACATAGGCTTACCGACAGAGTTTCGTAGACGCTCGACTATACCGGGTCAGTGAGGAGAAAGGGTGTCGTTCAGAACAGCTCCGATAGGATCACGACGTGACGGGTTGGTAAAGCACAGCCGTCGTTTTTGCCCTCATCGGTCGAAGACAAGCGTGACGCTGCCCTTCCGTCTATTTCCGACTTTTCTAGTAACCGTCTTTGTCCATCCATGGAAAACCGAGACAAAGCAGCTCTGCTCTTTCCAGGCGACCTGACCTCGTCGTTCTCCGGTGGAAGAGAATGACCACAGCCTGCCGTCTTGCGCACACGACTCGTCGTCGACGGGGATTTGTTTTCGAACTGCGTACATAATGATTGACTGCAGTGAAGAACTTCCGTCATGTTGTCTTTGACTTGCCGACTGGAACTCGTCCTGCCAGGTCGTCAGACGGAGAGATGGCAGTATACTGATTTCGTCATTTCACAGTGCTTGCCCAGTTCGATTTCTTCCGAGATCCCATTTTCGTCGCTTGCTGGACGATCGCGTATGCTTCTTTTTCATCCCGTCGAGTTCCCACCTGTCTACCGCGTCAGAACCTTCCACAGCTCTGAGTGAACTACCGTCTGACACGGAAAAACTGTCAATCGACGAAATTCTTTGTCCGCTTTCCTGCCATATTCCGATTGGACTCGTCTTTTGTTTTTTCCCTATGCTGTTCACTAGCCAGATGGCTCTTTTCCAAAAACGACTACTGGCAGGAATGAGACCACTCCACTGGTGAATGAATTGGGGGAGAAAGAAAGGAGAGGGAAGGCAAGCTGTGGTATCTGGTGAGTTCTCCGCCGTCACAGTCCAGCAGACTAGATCGAACTCGACAAAAGCAGCGGCCAGACAGACCGGGAGGGATGGTCGGGAATCCCGCTGTCATCATCATCCTTTCCGGTAGGAAAAAGAGTCGGACGATCTCGTACCAGTCCCAGGTGGTGGTTCAATTGGATGAATCTGCCGACGTCGACGGTCAACGTACGTAGCGTAGCAGACCGATCATCTGCCTCTTTCTCGTTCTCGCTCGGAAGCTGGCATCTCGCTTTTCTCCGTACTGACAGTACTGGACCGTCATACATTGTTTATTGACTTGTCGAATCGGAACCAACCACCACTCCTTTCGTCGCTTGTCCGGCTCTCGAAGAGTTGAGCGGGCGCTGGCCAGCAACTTCCGTGCCTGAGAATGGAAGAGGGCATAGATTCATTCTTCGTACCTGGTTCAGCCTCACAACCCTTCGCGGGTTGGTCAGACGGACTCGGAAAAAGAAAAGAGAGTGCTCGACCGGAACAACGTCAAACCATAGAACACAGCTCCTTTCGGTCGAACCCGCCGGAAAGAAAGACGACCGTCACCGTCTTTCGTATACCGTCTCAGTGAGAGCTACTGTAGTCTCCCCCGTTGACCTTCTTTTATATACCGAATCTTCAATGAGTGGAAAGGACTCCCAGACGTCGCTCCGCAGTACGAGCCTCATACAGAGCCGCGCCCGTCGTGATATGATGACGAAGAAAAGGCGCTTTCCGGAAAAACCCTCTTTTCCGCACCAACCCTGATTGTCAAATCGGGTGTATAGCTCAGTTGGTAGAGCATTGGGCTTTTAACCTAATGGTCGCAGGTTCAAGTCCTGCTATACCCAAAAAAACCACTCGTCGTATTCGTGACGGATGCATAGGGGAGTTCGACAGAGCACTCTTTGGCCGTCGAGACTCGCCCCTTTCTCATCAACATCTCGACTTCGCTCGTTGTGTGAGGTCAGGAGGGGGGTCAGACTGGCTCGGTCATCGATAGGCCGGCCTTCTTCTCCGTCGTTCCGGGCGCGGAGCCCGCTACGCTCAGTCGACGGGAAGAAAAAAAGCAAAATGGAATGTCAGAAGCGACCGATGACGTGAGTGATAGCGCTACGAAGAGCAAATGCTTTCTCAACACTTTTCACATAGGATGCCCCAGGAAAAAACAACGGCCAAAACGTACCGGCTTGGGCTTGCGGGTGCGGGCAGTTTCAAGTCCATGAACTTCGTACAGAGTATCTCGGAGGAAGATGAGCAATGTTCACGGAAAAAGAAAAGAGATTTTGTCCATGTCTTACTGATCAAAAAGAAGAAGACCTTTGTGGCCGTGACAGATGCTAGAGGGAATAAGAAGACTGGGGCCTCCGCAGGTTCTTTGGAGGAAAGAAAAGGTCGGTCTCGTCTTTCTCGGTATGCTGCTGAAGCAACTGCGGAACATGTGGGGCGATCTGCCAGAAAGATTGGTTTGAAGTCAGTTGTGATGAAAGTGAAAGGATCTACTTATTTCAGGAAAAAGAAAAAAGTGATCTTGAGCTGGAGAGAGGGTTTTCGAGGTGAAGGAGTGGGAGTGAAATCTCGAATTCTGTCGGTAAACGATGTGACCCAACTTCCCCATAATGGATGCCGACTCCCCAAAAAACGTCGTGTTCAAATAGTTCGGAACATTGTCGGAATCTGCATTTGGAATTGAGAAGACGACGAAAGAATTCCGGAAAAAATCTGACTCGTGACGGTAGGCTAGACGGAGTGACTGAGGGAGACTCCATCCCCCCCTTCTGCATCTATAACGGAAAGCCGCGTGAGTGAAGGACCCGTCATGTAGTCAAGGCGAAGGTCCATTGTGGACGTGAGGATCCCGTTCGGAAGAGCCTTCCCGCTTATCCTACATAGAACTCAGTCCGATTAGTAGGGCGGAGACTCGACGCTATCACCTCGACCTTTTCTTTTGAGCGGGACTATGACTGTCGAAGGGGCTCGACGCCCGTCGATCCGTCGACGGGTTCTCGCTCCCATTTTGCTTTTGTCATCGCCTTTTTGATGACCCGGACGTCGCAACTGCGTACCCCTTCTCGGTAATATTGCTTGCTTTTGTCGAAAGCGTCGGACATTTGACGACGGCGTGAGGACTCTGAGAGTCAGTCTTTTTTTTGCAGTAGGATTGGTACCAAACAAAGGCAATCTCTTGCCCAGGTAAAACCCACTATGCGCCGTCGGGCTGGTAAAGACCCAAAGGACACACTGACGAACATGGTACCACAGGCACCTCCAACCGTCGGAAGGGCATAGAGAAGGTTACCGGCGGTCGGTACGTCTGTACCTCTCGACAGCCACCATATCATAAATTTTCCATAGAAGTCGACAATCTGACGGAATGGGGATCGACGATTTGTGACATTCCACTTCCTATTTACAATAGGGGCTGAGAAGAAGGATTCGACGGTCAACATCCGGACTCAAAGCGTCGACTATTGTACCATTGACCATACGTCGACGCCGACGCCTTTACCCGACGATCGGAGACAAGACCATTCAATAAAATCTTTCATCCCTTCGACGCTCAACAAGCTCATCAGGGAATAAGATGAACTCTCTTGGCCGCATCTCCTTCCTCGACGAACTAAACCATGACGTCCTCTGAGGTGACGGGTTCGACGGAAAGACCCCTTCCCAACCATAGACGGAAAAGGAAGTTTGGCCTTCATACTCATCACAAAAACTCTCTCGACAGTGAGAGTTCCTACGATGATCCGGAAATTGGTAGCTGACGGTCCGATATCCGGCACCACCCACCCGTGCGATTGTTGAAAATCGACACGATGGATACGTCGTGCTGAATTGCCACGACGTCCAAATGGGTGATGCGAATTTCATCAATTGTCGGATTGATCTCGGACGTCAAGTCCACACTCAACCCCTTCACTCGAAAACGCTTAGCAAACTCTGCTGAGCCTGTGTGAGAGACAAGGGATTACATTATATATAATGTACCCCGACGCTGCCCAACAGCAGACTCATAGACCGTCAGCCACTTCGTCGATCAGCGATGATGTTGTCATCGCCGAGTACCGCATATGACGTCAAACTGAAGTCCAGGGTGAACCTGTTCCGCACACCACCACACCAATATATGGTGGGAGAGTGCGAAGAGAGGCGGATTGAGGCATGATACCCGAGCGGTTGCCCTTCCCCGAATGAAACGTCGAGAGGCTTTCCTTTTCACAAAGGGAACCTCAAACACGTTACTCGCCAGTGCAGAATTAACCACACTGGAGGCAAAAGACCGATCAAAACAGTATTGCATTATCTCAAATAACAACAAAAGCGGCCACCGGTAGGTAGCAGACGTCGACGGTCAAATGAGTAACACACACTGCTGCCAACTAAATTATCGACGAGGCTTTGTTTGGTCAAACGTCCCATCGTCGTGGGATATGACTGACGGACCTGCATCAACCAGTCATGAACGGGTCGAAGCAACCTCTGATGGAGGTAGTTACCTATGGCAAGGAGACGCCTCTTTCCTCCTCCCTCAACCAGCGAACATAGACGACCAACTATAGGCGGACAATTGAGATCCGCGGGAGAAGGCAAATGACGGGCCTATCTTCCTCTCGAAATCTTCGAGATCCCACTCCGAGAAGAGTTTCGTCATTCTCATCCCTAGGGTAACGGACTCTATGTGGCCATAGTATACCCATAGACCATTGCTGGCCATAGGCATGTACCCACTGCATAAGGAATTGAAACCCTGAGAGCTCGTAAGCCAA